AACCGTCACCCATTAATACAACGCCAACATTGTTTGATTCCAAATTCAGAGCAATGCCTATTGTACCCTCTTCAAATTCTACTAATTCCCCTGCCATTACTTCATCAAGACCATGAATACGAGCAATGCCATCGCCTACTTGAAGTACGGTGCCGGTATTCACAATCGTGACTTCTCGATTATATTGTTCAATACGTTCACGGATAATATTACTAATTTCGTCGGCTCGAATGGTTACCATTAGTGTCTCTTAATTCTTTTTCGGAAACAAAGGGAGAAAAAAAAAAAAAAAAAATAATGCCTACAGTAAAAGGGCTAATCAGTTATTTCTTTCATGGCCCCGAGCATGCCAATATTAGCACTGATGGTGCGTAAATGTAACTCGCTGTTCGAACAACTATTCAGAGTTCCTAGAGCTCCTTGTAAGGCTTGTTGGAAAACTCGCTGTCGGACCTGATTAATTGCTCTTTGTTGTTCAAAATGAATGGTTTCATTTTTGTAATTTTCTAATCGTTCCAAATTCTCATAAGTGGCATTAATCAAATTCTGTTTTTCTCGTTCTATCTCAGAGTATCCATTCACTCGAAACTCATCTGCTTCCATTTCCACTTTCCGTAAGCGAGCCCGGGCTTTTTCGAGCTGCTCAATAGCTCCTCCGCGTAGTTCTTCTGAATTTCGAATAGTACTCAGAATCCTCTGTTTTCGATTATCTAATAAATCACTTAATGAAAGTAGATTATTTTCCCATTCATTTCACAACTTCACTTCCATGATCTCTTCCCGAACCAAACATGAATCTTTCGATTCATTTGGCTCTCACGCTCAGTTACTTATGTTATGAGCATTCCCATATCTTTTAATGTAATGAGCCTACCCTCTCTTCTCTGTTCGTATTCCAAGATATGGAAACTGATACAAGACCAGAATATTCAGAGGACTCTTCCGACCAGACAAAAAAAATCTGTAATTGTCAGCAAAGTTGTTTTTTTTTTCTTCAAATCCAAAAAATTCTTCTTATTTTATACATAGGTCGTCGATTCAGCATTGGATAAAAAAAGGGCGAGACACCCATTTTTCCAGTAAATGGTTCAAATCATTTTATCGATATGAGTGTTCTATATCGGATAAATTGCCAACTATTCATTTTGAAACCATCTCCGTACTAACATAGTGGTAGAAAGAGTACCATGTTGTGCCTGGACTTCAGGCGGTTTAGCTTTAACCATGTTAATGGTCCCACATTATTGGTTGATAGAGAATCAAAGTTGATTTACCAATGAGTCACGAAATGCTATGGTTCTTACATATGATTTCTTAATTTATTCAGAAGTCATTCGTCGAGATCGTGCACCTTTCTTCCCTATTTATAAATAAAAAAAAAAAAAGAAAGTGCAGCCGGTTGGATCCAGCCTATTCTTGAAATACACAACTCGCACACACTCCCTTTCCAAAAAAGATCAATACACCAAGCACTACACTTAGATTTATTAGATTTGTTGCTAAAATATCGGTATTCAACCCGAAACTCCCGGCGGATGGCCAGTAACCCAAGGAAACGAAAGAATCGGTTACATTTTTCATATGCTCTCCTCTTATAGATAGGACTAACAAAATCGAACAGAGTTCTTTTTGTATCACTTCGTCCCGTTTTTTTATTATTGATTTCTTTTTTTTTATTAATTGACTTATTTTAAATATGAATATATTCATTTCATTTGAAATCATTTTCAAATTTCAAAAATGGATTCTTTATTATTATTTTATTTCAATTGAAGTTCCCAATAAGATACTTATTAGGTCCCCGGTTTCATGTCAATTGCGAAATACCTGCAACGCTTCCTAAAAGTCAAAAGGGGTTTCCATTAAATTAAGGACGGGAAGTGAGAAAGCGAGTGGATCTACTAATTCCTCATCCTCAAATCAGACCTTCCCCGGAGTATTGTCTCAACGAAGAAGTGGAGTGAAGTTTTGATATAATTCGAAGAAGCAAGCGGTAAGTCGACAGCAATAAAATAAGAAAAGAAGTACGTATTTTCACGTTTATAGAATAGGATTAAACAAAAGGATTCGCAAATAAAAGCGCTAATGCCACGACCAGTCCGTAAATTGTTAAAGCTTCCATAAAAGCCAGACTAAGCAATAAAGTACCTCGTATTTTACCCTCTGCTTCTGGTTGTCTCGCGATACCTTCTACGGCTTGGCCCGCAGCAGTACCTTGACCAACTCCAGGTCCAATAGAAGCAAGCCCTACGGCCAATCCAGCAGCAATAACGGAAGCGGCAGAAATCAGTGGATTCATGGTAAGTTCCTCGCACCAAAATAAAGAAATGGTTAATGATACAATCAACCAATGAATTATTACTTATTATTCCATCACTAAGATCCACCCGGTCAAAGTAACTAAGAACTCCGAATTGAAGTGATGATATACTGAATCATCAAAACTACTTCAATATCTCGTTTTTAGTTCCTATCCATGGAGTCTTTGGAAATCCATACG